ATTCATAGTTGGAAGTTCCTACAACATAATAGATTGGTGACCCGACATTTTAAAATTTAAAAGAAAAAGGGGAGGAGTCTTTTCAATATTCCTTGATCTCAAGGAGACAATCATGGAAAAAAAAATCGAACAAATATAGAAAAGCCGGCTATCGGAATCGAACCGATGACCATCGCATTACAAATGCGATGCTCTAACCTCTGAGCTAAGCGGGCTCACATAACAGAAATAAGTGCAATAGAACTAACTAACTCTATCTATATAGAATTTTTCTATAGAATTTTTATTGAAAATTCTTATTTATATTATATATTTATATTATATTAATAATATTATTTATATTATATTAATATATAATAATATATATTATTATTTATAGTTATAGCAGATTAGATATTTATACCAGATTAGATTAATCATATTAGAGTAGATCAGCCCTAAGGAAAGGATAAGATAAGGGTGCAATCCAGATCATAATGAGACATTTTTTTGGTTTGATTCAGAAAAAAAGGGGGGGGGATAGAACGAAAAAAAAAAAAAAAAGTGAATATCGACCCTTCCAGTATTCAAAACCGCACGGGAAAAATGAGAAGGGGGGTGTATATGTGGGATATCTCTATCCATATTGAATTTCAGATACATCAATGATAGAATCATTTTTGATTGGACAAAATACGGATCCTCCGATAGAGATGAAAGAAGATGGGCAAGAAATAAAATAGGAGTAGACGCTTTTTCGATATAGGAATCAGTATCCAATGAATTTAAGGGTTCCGACATAAATAAATGAAAGGGGGGGGGGGATGGGATCACAATGAGATCTCGGTCTCATAAGGGGGATATGGCGAAATTGGTAGACGCTACGGACTTGATTGGATTGAGCCTTGGTATGGAAACCTACTAAGTGATAACTTCCAAATTCAGAGAAACCCTGGAATAAAAAAAGGGCAATCCTGAGCCAAATCCTGTTTTCAGAAAACAAGGGTTCAGAAAGCGAGAACCAAAAAAAAAAGGATAGGTGCAGAGACTCAATGGAAGCTGTTCTAACGAATGGAGTTGATTAACATTGGTATAGGAATCCTTCTATCGAAATTCCAGAAGGGATGACCCTATATACATGCGACATGCGTACTGAAATATCAAACGATTAATCATGATCCGAGTCCGTATTTTTTTTTTATATGAAAAATTTCAGAATTCTTGTGAATCGATTCCAAGTTGAAGGAAGAATCTAATATTCAGTGATCAAATCATTCACTCCTCGGATAGATCTTTTGAAGAACTGATTAATCGGACGAGAATAAAGATAGAGTCCATTCTACATGTCAATACCGACAACAATGAAATTTATAGTAAGAGGAAAATCCGTCGACTTTAGAAATCGTGAGGGTTCAAGTCCCTCTATCCCCAATAAAAAGAAAAGAGCCCATTTTACTACCTAACCATTTATCCTCTTTATTTCGTCATCGGTTCCAAATTAGTTCTGTTTCTTATTCACTCTACTCTTTCACAAATTCACAAACGGATACGGGCAGAAACTTTTCTCTCTTAAGTCGTATTATGGATACGATATACTTACAAATGAACATATATAGGCAAGGAATTTCCATTATGAAATCATTCACAGTCCATATCATTACTCTTACACTGACAAAGTCTTCTTTTTGAAGATCCAAGAAATTCCAGGACCTAGGTAAGATTTTGGATGATGCGTCCGGAATGGTCGGGATAGCTCAGCTGGTAGAGCAGAGGACTGAAAATCCTCGTGTCACCAGTTCAAATCTGGTTCCTGACACGTGGTTAATGTATCGAGTGGATACTCATCCAAATGAATCGATATGGATATCGGGATCCATATTCGTTAAGTTAATAATCTAGACCGGGATACATACTTCTCTATCTAGATATATCCCCCCATTTTTGTAGATGGGTAAAGAAATGTAGATGGGTAAAGAAAAGAATTCGATTCTGTTCCCTCTTCTTTTTTTTTACTGTACCCTCCCTCGCTCAAAAAGAATGTTAATACTTCATACATATCCGAAGTTAGTTGGCTGAAACCCCAAAGTCTAGCCTAGGGGGTTGAAGGATAGGAATAGACAGGATTCATTTCAGATACAGTACAAATACGATCCCTTTTCATTTCTGAATTTCATATTTGCGTATTCTATTTCTTCACTCCCTCCTACGCGACTTCCGGGGGCCCATCTAAGTGATGTGCGCGGTACAAAGTTCATGGTACAGAACTCTTTTGATTCATCCTATTGGATTTACTCATCCGAAATAGATCTATTCCAAATTGGGGAATATCAATGAAGCCTATTTATTAGCCCATCCATAATACGAATTAGAGCCCAGTTACTCTGTTTCATCTAGAACGTAAAAAGATTCCTTGAATATCTGGAATCGTAGAAGTGAAAATGAGTTTCTTATCGTTTAATGAGCATCTTGTATTTCATAAAAATTGGGGGCAATATAATCCTTACGTAGGGGCCATCCTATC